ATAATTCAAAGTCAATTTCTTGATTTGTATCTTCAATTTTTGGAAACTTAGAAAGTTCTTCTGTCAAACCCTGATCAATGAACCTACAAAATCCTTCAAATTGTATCTGATTAAATCCAGGTATTGTGGACATTGCGTCTATCCCGGATTCTTTTGAAATTGGCAGTGATTTATACTCATCCATATCGAATTCTCCAAAAAACAAAAACAAAAATAAATACCATTTTGGCTGGCTCATTATCCATCAAATCAAATCCTATAGATCTAACAATGATGGAATTTCGATTCTATGAATCTTTGACTGGAATCTATGAGATAGGTGGAATAAAAATTTATACTTAACTTAAATTGGCATTTTTAAGAGATGCAAATGGAACGGAATTGATAAAACAGTCCTAGAAACAGAATTCTCCCACTTAGGCTTACTATGTTTTAGGATTTTTTTTAGAATATCAAAACTGATTCAGTTTCTTATATTATAATGTATAACGGTATTTATATTCTAATCGACTTGAATATTGAATACCAGAAAACCATCTGAATTTGTATTTATTAAACGTTAAACACGTGCAAAAATACCTCGTCTGGCCGTCTTCTTGCTTTGTTTAATGCTCTCCTTTCTCTCCTTTCCGTGGTCAATTGACAGCCTGACTTAGGGCGAAATATAATTGCATCGCGCAGACCAAAATAATCTTTTGGTTACTCACTGCGAATACTGAAAGAAGAATGAAAGAAGAAAGAAAGTTCTCGACCTTTGTTTTTCGGTTTGATTCAGAAACTTTATTTCATTGGTCTTTCTCTTTTTCAAGTTTCAAGATTGTATAGTTTAATGGTAAAGTTTGATTACCATTAACCCCCAGAATAGTTAACGAGTCTTTCGGTTTGATCCTATTCATCTCCTAAAGGGGCCGCCTCTCTGCACCTATCCGATTTTTTGTGTTTTCCTTATGCTGATCCTCGGCCCCTATGGTCCAGCGGTTTCACGACTTCTCTCTTTCACGGAGATAACGAGGGTTCAAGTCCCTCTGGGGGTAAATCATGCCCATAGGAATGATATTTTCAATCGTCTAAAATCAATTAGGCGTTGGGTCGATGCCCGAGTGGTTAATGGGGACGGACTGTAAATTCGTTGACAATATGTCTACGCTGGTTCAAATCCAGCTCGGCCCAACAATTCGCCAATCTACCATCAGATGGTAGAACCCTCTTGTTCTTAAGAAATACCTGATACGAGAGAATAAAAAAGAATCGAAATTTTCTGCTAGATCCCTTCTGATTCCCCTGGGATTGTAGTTCAATAGGCAAGAGCACCGCCCTGTCAAGGCGGACGTTGCGGGTTCGAGCCCCGTCAGTCCCGACGGATCCAATAAGTACATCAATTCGCCTCTCCATTTTCTGTGAAATAAGGGACAGAGAGCATAATTTAATTCCGAAGGTCTTTCCCCCCTTTTTTTCAGGATTCTGTCGAAGAAAGAACAAACCCTAAACTAAAATGAAAATAACTAAAATAGTGAAGTTGATAGAATATTCCATCTTTGCTCCCGCGACTCATCTTTATCATACTTCTTTGTCTTCCAAAGAAAATTGGATCATTAAAAAAACGGCGTTTAGAACCTAATTCCTCTCTTTTTCCACTTCGCTTTATATTGTTTGTTGGGGTTTTGTAGTTAATGGAAAGGGACGGGTGGTTAGATGCTACTTCATTTGATGGTTCTACAAGGAAGACCTAAGGTAGGTTATAGAAAAGACGGATAAATAAAGGAATTTTGGATTGGGCCGGGAATCCGATCTTGGATTCGGTATGGATAAAAGATCTTCGTATGTTATACTATTCAATTCTCGACGACGAATTAATTTAATAGCTCAGATATTGTTATTCATGATATTGATCCGATTCAAGATCATCGATAGGGAATGCATTCATTGAATTGACAGGTGAAAGATTTATCATCTCTATGGGATTAAATCCCGAGTTATTGTGAAATAAAAAAAACGATGAGATTATGGAAGTAAATATTCTTGCATTTATTGCTACTGCACTGTTCATTTTAGTTCCTACTGCTTTTCTACTTATAATTTACGTAAAAACAGTCAGTCAAAATGATTAATTACTTTAGTTGAAGAAATCAAATGAAAAGGATTCTATTTTTACGTCTTAAATGAAATCAACGGGCTATAATCGGCGGTATTCTATGAGATCCGAGAGTATGGTAAGTAAGAAATAAATTTATTTCTTACCATACTCTCTATTAGTGTTATTGTAGTGTATAAAGTTGTACTTGACTTTCTAATAAAGTTGGTACTATATTAGCTTTTATCTTCAATATCTGTAGTTATTAATCCATATATGGAATTGACGTAGGGCCCAATTCTATTTCTTTGATACATCTATTTATTCCGATAATAATCGTTTTACTGTTATAGAATACATTTCTCCACTAGAATCCAATGGAATTTCGAAATGAAGATATTTTTATTTGAAAATTATTTCAATTCAAATAAAAAAATGCGTTGCAGAACGATCTATAAAACAATTGATACCGTTTCATTCCTCAACTAAATTAGGAGTGCTTCTAAAGTCCACTTCTTCCCCATACTACGAGTGAAAGGGAAAATGTAAAGACTACCATTAAAGCAGCCCAAGCGAGACTTACTATATCCATGTGAATTATGTCCCTTATCTCTATGATAGAATTATTCCATTATTGCTCACTAATAATAGTAGAATCAATGGTCCAGAGTCAAAAAGGGAGTCTGGCCAAACACTATTCATGAACCAATCAAATAAATCCATTTCTAAAAAATTACTATATGATATGATTTCTAATCGGCAAAGACTAAACACAAGTAAAATACACAATGACACCACAAAGGAATGTTACTAATGGAACATGTAGTAATAAAATAAGAGGGCCATTCCTTTTTTTTGCCTTCATAAGTAAAAATAGCGAAATTGCTATCTATTACATACTTTTCTTTCCTATTTGATCTAATCCGTACCCTTTCCCGATTGTCTCTCTGAAGCAGTTGGGAGATAGTATATTATACTCTTCAGGAGGGGAAAAAATGATTTTTTTCACTTTTTCTATACTTTTTCTATAAAAAAGTAAATTATCCATCCAATCTCACTCTAATAGTGATTCAATGCCTGAACACTCCGAGATTCTTGCGAGTCTATATTCGATTCGTGATGAGGCGGCACCCGGATTTGAACTGGGGAAAAAGGATTTGCAGTCCCCCGCCTTACCACTCGGCCATGCCGCCAAAACGATACATAATAGTACAAAATTTTCCCTTTTTTGGATTGGATTACTAAACTTTAGTTTATTGTACTTGCATCTTGCATCCTTTTTTTAATCCTTTTTCTAAATTTAGAAAAATTAGAAAATAAATCCTTTTTACCCTTTTGATTGTATTTGATCCACCCCTTCGATTGATTGTATAGTATCTCAAAACGCACAATGGCGAAAAACTTCCCCTCACTTTTCTATTGAAAAATCAAATGTATATTTTCATCCAAAAAAGACAAAATTTATGACAAATGGGAACCATTAACTATTCGTTGACGGAGAATTCCTGAATGATTCTTGGGTTTGAATCTAAAATTTGGTTTGCCTAATGACATAAGAAAATACAAATTGATACATACTTAATCAGTATTGATTCTTTTGAATCAAAAATCCTTCTCAATTTCCATTATAACAAAAATTATAAGTATATGTAAACCCCAGAGCGTAAATTGTTACACAGATACCAAATTGGGTATCTTATTTATATTGCCTATAAATAAAGGGAATTTGTTGGAACAAAAAAAGGCCCGGCTGGGTATTGACCGGGCCAGGCCCAAAAGGCACTTCGAACAAAATAAAAGCAAGAAGGTCTTCCTTATTTATCTTTCTATTTGGATCTTTCGAGCATCTAAATGGAATTGCTAATTATATAATAACGATAAAGAATGTCAAAGAAATACTTTCTTTAATCCTTACTTGATGTGTAATGTAAGATAGTAATTATCTTTTTCAATTGGGAGAGATGGCTGAGTGGACGAAAGCGGCGGATTGCTAATCCGTTGTACGAGTTATTCGTACCGAGGGTTCGAATCCCTCTCTTTCCGTTTCCGTTGATGACTTTCCATTTTTTTCTTTCAAATTTCGCAACCCCCCTTTTTTTTACTAGTTAAACGTGTGGAATAGATAAAAGAAAATCTTAATAAAATTGTAAAATCAAGCAAGAAAAACGAAATTTTTATTTTATTCTTCACGTCCAGGATTACGTCCTGGATCATTGGATAGGAATCCAAAGATGAAGAGAGAAACAAAGAATATTACTACTGTGTAAACGAAAAGTTTGAGAGTAAGCATTACACAACCTCCAAGATCATTTTTTGAAAAAGGAAAACGAGAAAAGATAATAGATCCTCCATTTTTATATCACATATCCTATTTTGACACCAAGAAATGAATTCTAGAAATAGAAAAGAATGTTCATAAATTCAAATGAAGTTGAAATTTGTAATAAGAGTCTTTGATTACCGCAAATCACTTTCATACCCACAATTAGATATTGTAAGGAACCCTAACCTAATAAGGTCTTTCGCCGGAAAAAGGGTTAGAATCGGGAAATGGGGCGAACCGGATTTTTCGCAGCTATCCAAGAATTTCAATGTTTGAATCGAAGGTTCATACTGTCAGACTTATTTGATCTTATCAATTGTTATAATTTTTCTCGAATAAATCATGAATTTTCTAGGATAGTATTAAAGATCTTATCGAAAACTTACAGCAGCTTGCCAAACAAAGGCTAAAAGAAAAAAGAACAGGGGTATTACTGGCATAACATCTACGATTGGATTCAAAAAAGCATAGGCTTCGGGCAATTTGGCGAAGAAAAGACTACTCGGATAAAGGGCAGAATTAAGACAGATCAAACTAAAGATATTAAGCATAACAGACATTTTGTTCGTCGAGATAATTGCATTTTGATTGAGTTATTGATATAAGGAAAAATGAAGAAAGTAAGGTAGACAAAAAAATCCTTCTTTTTCCACCCAATCAAAAATCCTCCAATTCTCAAAGGAGAATAGAAGAAATCATACTTTCATACAATATCTTAATTGAATTATATGTAATGATCAATAAATTCAGTTGAATTCTAGATATACACATGTCAAAATCCTAGCACGAATCTATAATATATTCTATAAAGAATAAAGATTTTCTATAGATAGTTGGACTGGAATTGACGAACACTTAATACCAATATTATTCTTTATTAGTGTCCAATAAAAATATAAATGGGGCGTAGCCAAGTGGTAAGGCAACGGGTTTTGATCCCGCTATTCGGAGGTTCGAATCCTTCCGTCCCAGAGCATATCCATTGTATCCGAATACAGCTTTTTTGTTCAACAAGATTCTGTTTCAAGGCCTAATATTGGATAGAATATGATTCTTCTTTCTTTTCTGATTTTGAATGATTCTTTTCGTAATCATATCTCAGTTTTTCACAAACTGAACTAAATCTGGTTCAAATGACATGCAAATGTAACTGAATCCTTTTGTGATCCAGATAAGATGGGACATAGATCACAGTTGCAGAAAGATTACTTAACCTCAGGTTAAATAAAATATGAAAATACATATAAAACCAGGAAGTGCTTAGCCTATAGGTATGTATTGTTATCCTATTTCAGTGACAAGAGTCTTTCCATTTTTGTGAAAAATAATTTGCATCCCTAAAATATTAAAATTTAAATATTTAACAATGATATTTATTTTTATTGTTCGATCTATTTATCTTATTTGCTTTAAATCATTGACAATTCGACTCGAAAAGAAACATAGATTTATCTTTCTTATGATAATCAAATTATAGTCTTTACTGTAAAACTTGACTCAAATAATGATGTATAAGGATGTATAAGTAGGAAACTTTTTCAATTATCAAGATTTGTAATGATTCCTTATGGGTTGAATCTTTGGGAAGTTGGAAATGGGTCAGTCTATCTTATTGAGTCACTTGAAGAGGCAGAGTCAAATAGAATTTATTTATTCGTGTTATTTCTGTTAGTTATGTTATTTCTATATTTATATTTCTTCATATTTCTATTATATATTTTTTTTAGATAGAGAGTTATAGAAAAATGTTTCCTTCATATAAAAAAGACGGGGTCTTGCTAAGATTTTTTCAGAAAAATATTTATTATCTATGTAGATAAGAAAAAATATAAATTACTATGTCTCTGTACCGACTGAACCAATGACTATTCATGATTCCATAATTGAATCAATTCCATACGGGTTCCAAATTAGAGGAATGTTATGGTAAAACTTCGTTTAAAACGATGTGGTAGAAAGCAACGTGCGACTTGAAGGACACGATCCGGTGTGGATTCTTATTCTTACATCCACCATTTTATATAGGAATGAAGGTGCTCTTGGCTCGACGTCGTTTGTTCTATTCTACTAGAACCCTTCTTTTTTTATTGGGTTGTAATGTAAATAGTTCATGATGGAGCTCGAGTAGAAAGTATTGATTAATTTCTCAGGGGCAACGATCTAGGGTTAATGCCAATCAATAAATTGGAACAACTTCGTAAGTATATCTTCGATATAGAAATTGAAAGGATCCGATTCGAGCAAATTTTCAATTCAAAAAAATTTGTTGGAACGGCTAAAACTTTTTTCGATCCACAGTGTATCGCGCGCGAATCAACCGTCGGTATGATTCTTTGATAGAAAGAAATCACAAAAGGGGTATGTTGCTACCATTTTGAAAGGATTAAGAAGCACCGAAGTAATGTCTAAACCCAAGGATTTAAAACAAAGATAAAGGATCCCAGAACAAGGAAACACCACTTCAATTGTCTCACGGATCCGAATAAAGAATCCAAATAGATTTTAAACGAGACAAAAGGGGGGTTAAAGACCACTCAATAAAAAAATATCTTAAATAAAAATCTTTAAGATATTTGAGAATTATTCAACTTGAGTTATGAGTACAAATGATTTTTTATTTTTTCAGGAAGGGTGCTAAATAAATATGAGTTAAATTATAGGCTAATTTATTTTCTAATTTATTTTACGGATTCCTTTCCTATTTATTAGAATTTTATCCATAGACAAAACTTTGAATCATTTTTTCTCGAGCCGTACGAAGAGAAAACTTCCTATACGGTTCTAGGGGGGGGGGTTCTTTTTCATCTACATCTATCCCGATGAGCCGTCTATCGAATCGTTGCAATTGATGTTCGATCCCGAAGAGAAGGAAGAGATCTTCGGAAAGTGGGTTTTTATGATCCGATCAAGAATCAAACTTATTTAAACGTTCCCGCTATTCTCTATTTCCTTGAAAAAGGCGCTCAGCCTACAGGAACTGTTCAGGATATTTTAAAAAAGGCAGAGGTTTTTAAGGAACTTTGCCCTAATCAAGCGAAATTCAATTAAATTAAGGAAATAAAAACTAAGGGTAGGATAGTGATTTCTATATAATTTTGGATATCTT